TTAAAAATAAGCTAAATTAAGCTTTTGGGTTCATACCCCAAATATAAAGGAATAACCTTTTTTTTAAAAAATAAAGTGCCTGATAAAAGGATTATTCTGATAGGATAAATCATGTAATTAAAATTACCTTTATTATATTTTATAGAATTAAACTATATCTATTAACATCAAAAATTAATGTGCATCTTACACTAAAATATAATAAATATAAAGAATTTTTATTTCTTTTTAATTAATTTAATTAATTATTTTAAATTTATTTTTATCTAAATTCAAATAAAATATTTTTTATTTTTATTTTATTTTTCAGAACAATAATTTCAATTTCTTCAAATTCATGATTTGGGTGTTGAATCGGATTAGAAATTAATTTAATAAGATTTATTCCTTTAATTTCTAAATCTAACAATTTATTAGCTTCAGAAGCAGCTTTAAAGTACTTTCTAACCCAATCTATTGCATCAATTAACTTTTTATTTTACATTATTATAAAAATAATTTTATTTAAAAATTTTGAAATTAATAATATTATATCAATACTAATTAATTCATCAATATTAATAAAAATAGGGGCAGCTCCTTTTCATTTTTGATTTCCCAATATTGTTGAAGGATTATCTTGATTTAATAATTTTATTTTAATAACATGACAAAAAATTACCCCCATAATTTTACTTTCATATTATTTTAATAAAAATTTATTAATTTTTAGAATTTTTTTAAATATTATTATTGGAGCTATTGGAGGTTTAAACCAAACATCTTTACGAAAAATAATAGCTTTTTCATCAATTAATAATTTAGGTTGAATAATTTCTTCAATTATAATTAGAGAAAATTTATGAATTTTTTATTTATGTATATATTCATTTTTAATTAGAATTATATGTTTTATTTTTTATATAATAAATTCTTATTTTATCAACCAATTATTTATTATTAATATGAAACCTTTAATTAAAATAAATTTATTAATTAATTTTTTATCATTAGGAGGATTACCACCTTTTATCGGATTTTTTCCTAAATGAATTATTATTAATTTTTTAATAATTAATAATTTTTATTTATTAACATTTATTTTTATTATAATAAGATTAATTATATTATTTTTTTATATTCGAATCATTTATTCAACATTAATAATAAATTATTTTAAAATAAAATGATTTAAAATTAACATTAAATATAATTTAATAACTACTATAAATTTTTTTTCAATTTTATCAATTATAGGAATTATTTTAAGAACTATATTTTTTTTTTAATAAATAATAAAGGTTTTAAGTTAAATTAAACTAATAATCTTCAAAATTATTTATAAAGAAAATTCTCTTTAAGCCTTAATAATAATAATTATAACTTAAAATTTGCAATTTTATATCATTTTTTGAATATAAGACTCTAATTTAAATTAATAAAAGAGAAATATTCTCGTTAATAAATTTACAATTTATCGCTTAAACTCAGCCATTTTATTTTTTTTTTTTGCGAAAATGACTTTATTCAACAAATCATAAAGATATTGGAACATTATATTTTATTTTTGGTATTTGAAGAGGAATAGTAGGAACATCATTAAGATTATTAATTCGAGCAGAATTAGGTAACCCAGGTTCATTAATTGGTGATGACCAAATTTATAATACTATTGTAACTGCACATGCTTTTATTATAATTTTTTTCATGGTAATACCTATTATAATTGGAGGGTTTGGAAATTGATTAGTACCTTTAATATTAGGAGCCCCTGATATAGCTTTTCCACGAATAAATAATATAAGATTTTGATTATTACCCCCATCTATTACTTTATTAATTTCCAGAAGAATTGTAGAAAATGGAGCCGGAACAGGATGAACAGTTTACCCCCCCTTATCTTCCAATATTGCTCATGGAGGAAGATCTGTAGACTTAGCAATCTTTTCACTACATTTAGCTGGTATTTCTTCAATTTTAGGAGCTATTAATTTTATTACAACAATTATTAATATACGATTAAATAACTTATCATTTGATCAAATACCATTATTTGTATGAGCTGTAGGAATTACAGCATTTTTATTATTATTATCTTTACCTGTTTTAGCTGGAGCTATTACTATATTACTGACCGATCGAAATTTAAATACATCATTTTTCGATCCTGCTGGAGGAGGAGATCCAATTTTATATCAACATTTATTTTGATTTTTCGGTCATCCTGAAGTTTATATTCTAATTTTACCAGGATTTGGTATAATTTCTCACATTATTTCACAAGAAAGAGGAAAAAAAGAAACTTTTGGATGTTTAGGAATAATTTACGCAATATTAGCTATTGGAATTTTAGGATTTATTGTTTGAGCTCATCATATATTTACTGTAGGTATAGATATTGATACTCGAGCTTATTTTACTTCAGCAACCATAATTATTGCAGTACCAACAGGAATTAAAATTTTTAGTTGATTAGCAACTTTACATGGAACACAAATTAATTATAGACCTTCAATATTATGAAGATTAGGATTTGTATTTTTATTCACTGTTGGAGGATTAACAGGAGTAATTTTAGCTAATTCATCAATTGACATTACATTACATGATACTTATTATGTCGTAGCTCATTTTCACTATGTATTATCTATAGGGGCTGTATTTGCAATTATAGGAGGATTTATTCATTGATATCCTTTATTTACAGGGTTATCTATAAATCCTTACTTATTAAAAATTCAATTTTTTATTATATTTATAGGAGTAAATTTAACTTTTTTCCCACAACATTTCTTAGGATTAGCAGGTATACCTCGACGATATTCTGATTATCCAGATTCTTATATTTCATGAAATATTATTTCATCTTTAGGTTCTTATATTTCATTATTAGCTGTTATATTAATATTAATTATTGTTTGAGAATCAATAATTAACCAACGAATAATCTTATTTACATTAAATATATCCTCAAATATCGAATGATTACAAAATTTACCTCCAGCTGAACATTCATATAATGAATTACCCATTTTAAGAAACTTCTAATATGGCAGATTATATGTAATGGATTTAAACCCCATTGATAAAGGAAATTATCCTTTTTTTAGAAATGGCAACATGATCTAATTTAAATTTACAAAATGGAGCATCCCCTTTAATAGAACAAATTATTTTTTTTCACGATCATACTTTAATTATTTTAATTATAATTACTATTTTAGTTGGTTATTTAATAATTAATTTATTATTTAATAAATATATTAATCGATTTTTATTAGAAGGACAAATAATTGAATTAATTTGAACTATTCTTCCAGCTATTACTTTAATTTTTATTGCTTTACCTTCATTACGATTATTATATTTACTTGATGAATTAAATAATCCATTAATCACTTTAAAATCAATTGGACATCAATGATATTGAAGTTATGAATATTCAGATTTTCATAATATTGAATTTGATTCTTATATAATTTCTTCAAATGAATTATCATTAAATAATTTTCGTTTATTAGATGTAGATAATCGAATTATTTTACCAATAAATAATCAAATTCGAATTATAGTTACAGCAACAGATGTAATTCACTCTTGAACTATTCCTTCATTAGGGGTAAAAGTAGACGCAAACCCAGGACGTTTAAATCAAACTAATTTTTTTATTAACCGACCAGGAATTTATTATGGACAATGCTCAGAAATTTGTGGAGCAAATCACAGATTTATACCTATTGTAATTGAAAGAATCTCAATTAAAAATTTTATTAATTGAATTAATAATTATTCATCATTAGATGACTGAAAGTAAGTACTGGTCTCTTAAACCATTTTATAGTAAATTAACAATTACTTCTAATGAAAAGAATTAGTTAAAAATATAACATAAATATGTCAAATTTAAATTATTACTAAAGTAATATTCTTTTATCCCACAAATAATACCAATTAATTGAATTTTATCTTTTTTTTTATTTATTTTAATTTTTATTATTTTTAATGTTATAAATTACTATATTATAAATAATAAAAATTTAAAAAATAATATAAACAATAATTTTAAATTAAAATCAATAAATAATATAGTTTGAAAATGATAAGTAATTTATTTTCAATTTTTGACCCTACAACAAACCTATTTAATATATCAATTAATTGAATTAGAACTTTACTAGGTTTAATTTTCATTCCTTATAGATTTTGATTAATTCCTAACCGACATTATTATTTTTGAAATTTTATTTTAATTAAACTACATAATGAATTTAAAACCTTATTAAAAAATAACTACTTTCAAGGATCAACTTTCATTTTTATCTCATTATTCACATTTGTCTTATTTAACAATTTTTTAGGATTATTTCCTTATATTTTTACAAGTACTAGTCATTTAACTTTATCTTTATCTATTTCTCTACCATTATGATTAAGTTTTATATTATATGGTTGAATTAATAATTATCAACATATATTTTCCCACATAATTCCTCAAGGAACTCCTAATATTTTAATACCCTTTATAGTTTTAATTGAAACAATTAGAAATATTATTCGACCAGGAACTTTAGCTGTACGTTTAACTGCTAATATAATTGCAGGACATTTATTAATAACATTGTTAAGAAGAACAGGATCAAATATAGCATCATACATAATTATTTTATTAATTTTAATTCAAATTTTATTATTAATTTTAGAATCAGCAGTTGCAATTATTCAATCCTATGTTATTGCTATTTTAAGAACTTTATATTCTAGAGAAGTAAATTAAATTAAAAAAAATTAAAATTTTAATAAATACAAATGAAAATTAACTTTAATCACCCATACCATTTAGTTGATTATAGTCCCTGACCTTTAACAGGAGCAATTGGTACTATAACTTTAGTTACAGGAATAGTAAAATGATTTCATAATTTTAATATTAATTTATTATTAATTGGATATATTATTGTAATTTTAACAATATATCAATGATGACGAGATATTTGTCGAGAAGGAACCCTTCAAGGAAAACATACTATTTTAGTCACTAAAGGATTACGATGAGGAATAATTTTATTTATTGTATCTGAAATTTTCTTTTTTATTTCTTTTTTTTGAGCATTTTTTCATAGAAGTTTATCACCAAATATTGAAATTGGATCTATCTGACCACCAACAGGAATTATAACTTTTAACCCATTTCAAATTCCATTATTAAATACAATTATTTTAATTAGTTCTGGAGTAACTATTACTTGAGCTCATCATGCTTTAATAGAAAATAATTATTCACAATGTACGAAAGGATTATTTTTAACTATCATTTTAGGAATTTATTTTACCATTTTACAAGCTTATGAATACATTGAAGCACCTTTTACTATCGCTGATAGTATTTATGGATCAACATTTTTTATAGCAACAGGATTTCACGGTTTACATGTAATAATTGGAACTATATTTTTAATTATTTGTTTAATTCGTCATTTAAATGAACATTTTTCTAGTAATCATCATTTTGGATTTGAAGCCGCAGCATGATATTGACATTTTGTTGATGTAGTTTGACTATTCCTTTATATTTCAATTTATTGATGAGGTAATTAATTATTTTATTTATATAATATAAAAAGTATATTTGACTTCCAATCAAAAAGTTTAAAAATTTTAATATAAATAATTATTTTAATAATATGTATATCTTTTATCATTATATTAATTTCTAATATCATAATAATATTATCTATTATTTTATCAAAAAAATCATTTACAGATCGAGAAAAATCATCCCCATTTGAATGTGGATTTGACCCAAAATCAAATGCACGCATTCCATTTTCTTTACATTTTTTTCTAATTACAATAATTTTTTTAATTTTTGATGTAGAAATTGCTTTAATTTTCCCTATAATTAAACTATTCAAATTAGTTAATTTTTTAATTTGAATAAAAATTAGATTTTTCTTTATTATTATCTTATTAGTTGGTTTATATCATGAATGAAATCAAAATATATTAAATTGAACTAATTAAAAGGATTATAGTTTAAAAAAAACATTTGATTTGCAATCAAAAAATATTGAAACTCAATTTATCTTAAATAAGAAGCAATAAGTGCATTTAATTTCGACTTAAAAAAAGAGTATAAGATTACTCCTTATTTAATTAATTGAAACCAAATTAGAGGTATATCACTGTTAATGATAAAATTGAATTTAATATTCCAATTAAAATAAATGAAATATAAAGTTTAAAATTAAGCTGCTAACTTAATTTTTAGTGGTTTAATTCCATTAATATTTCTATTTATTTATATAGTTTATATTAAAACATTACATTTTCACTGTAAAAATAAAATATTTTATTTTTATAAATAAAATCTTATTTATTTAAAGATAAAATATATCTCCCTAATATCTTCAATATTATACTCTATAATTATAAGCTATTTAAATAAATTATTAATATAAATAAAAAAATTATAATTCATATAATAAATCTAAATAAATAAATTTTAAAATTATTTATTTGATAGATATTATAAAAAATAGAATAATTTTTTATAATATTAAATATACCTCAACCTCTATATATTTCTCTTCAACCAAAATCAATATTTTTTAATAATTTTTGACCATAATTTAAAAAATAATAATTTAAACCATAAGTTCTTAAACTTGGTATAAATCACATTAAACATAAAAATGTTCTTAAATTATAAGTTATTAAATATTTATTCATTGAATAAATATTTATATTACTAATAATATAACCTATAAATAAACCTATAATTCTCACATAAATTACTATTAATTTTAAATTTAAAGGTAAATAAATCATAAAAGGATAATAAAAAATTAATCATATTAATATTCTCCCTCTAATAACTCTTATTAATAATAAAACTAACATACTTTTAATTATTACATAATCTTCATCATATAAATTATAAATATTTAATAAATTATAATCATTAATTATTAAATATATTGTTAAACGAATAGTATAAAATATTGTTAATCCAGTTGAAACATAATATAAAAAAAAAATTAATAAATTAAAATTTCTAAATCTTAATATTTCTAAAATTAAATCTTTTGAATAAAATCCAGCTAAAAATGGAATCCCACATAATGCTATATTTGAAATATTTAAACATAAACAAGTTATAGGAATATATATTCTAATTCCTCCTATAAAACGAATATCTTGTATATCATTTATTATATGAATAATTACCCCCGCACATATAAATAATAAAGCTTTAAATATAGCATGAGTTAATAAATGAAAAAAAGCTAATAATGGTATTCCTATTCTTAAAATACTTATTATTAACCCTAATTGACTTAAAGTAGATAAAGCAATAATTTTTTTTAAATCAAATTCATAATTAGCTCTAATACCAGCTATAAATATAGTTAATCTAGAAATTAATAATAATAATTTAAAAAATAAAGTATCAACCAATAATAAATTAAATCGAATTAATAAATAAACCCCCGCTGTAACTAAAGTTGAAGAATGAACTAAAGCAGATACAGGTGTAGGAGCAGCTATAGCTGCAGGTAATCAAGATCTAAAAGGAATTTGAGCTCTTTTAGTTATAGCTGCTAATACAATTATAACTCTAATATATATTATTCTATAATCATTTTTCATAAACTCTAAATAAAAAATATAATTTCAACTACCAAAATTTATTATTCAAGAAATAACCATTAAAATTAAAACATCACCAATACGATTTGATAAAACAGTTAATATTCCAGCATTATAAGATTTTAAATTTTGATAATAAATAACCAAACAATAAGAAACTAATCCTAAACCATCTCAACCTAATAAAATTCTAATTATATTAGGACTAATAATCAATAAAATCATTGAAAAAACAAATAATAACACTAAAATAATAAATCGTATTAAATTTAATTCAGAACTTATATATCTTTTTCTATAATAAATAACAACTGAAGAAATTAAACAAACAAATATTATAAATAATAATGATATTCAATCTAATAAAATAGATATAACAACTCTCAATGAATTAAAAGAAATAATTTCCCACTCTAAAAATAATACTATATTATTTATAATAAAAAATATTATAAAAAAAAAATTTAATAATATAAATATAAATAAAAATAAAAAAGAAATAAAACAAATAGAAAAATAATTTTTATTAATAATTTAAAATGAATTTATTCATATTTTTGACTCCACAAATCAATATTTTAATTAAATTATTTAAATAAAATATTTAAAATCAAATTATTCTATAATCAATTTTTAAAACTAAAATATTTAAAGGTAATCAATGTAATATTAATAATAAATACTCACGAGATGTACCCATATAAAATCTAAAAATTCCATAATTATATTTTCCATGTTGAGTATAAGAATATAAATATAAGCTATAACCAGCACTAAAAAAAGAAATTAACATTAATATTAACATAGATATAGAACATCAACTAATTAATCTATTAATCAATATAATCTCCCCTATCAAATTTAAAGAAGGTGGTGCAGCTATATTAGAAGATAATATTAAAAATCACCACAAACTTATTGAAGGTATAAAATTAATTATACCCTTATTAATTAACAAACTTCGACTATTTATACGCTCATAATTAATATTTGCTAAACAAAACATACCAGAAGAACATAAACCATGACCAATTATTAACAAATAAGAACCTAAAAATCCCCAATAATTTATAATTATAATACCACAAATAACAAATCTCATATGAGCAACTGAAGAATATGCAATCAATGATTTAATATCTACTTGACAAAAACACTTTAAACTAATATAAAATCCACCAATTAATCTAATAATAATTCAAATATAATTTAATTTTATATTAATTTCTTGTAAAAAAATCAACACTCGTAATAAACCATAACCACCCAATTTTAATATAATACCAGCTAAAATTATAGAACCTGAAACTGGAGCTTCTACATGAGCTTTAGGCAATCATAAATGAGTTATATATATTGGTATTTTTACTAAAAAAGCTAAAATTATTCTAATATATAACAAATAAAAATTTATATTAAAAAATTTCAAAAAATAAATTATAATACAATTAACTTGATTAAAAATATAAAAAATTCCTATTAATAAAGGTAAAGAAGCAAATAAAGTATAAAATAACAAATATATTCCAGCCTGAATTCGTTCAGGTTGATAGCCCCACCCAATAATTAATATTAAAGTAGGAATTAATCTACCTTCAAAAAATAAATAAAATAAAAATAAATTTATAACACTAAAAGTTAAATATAATATTAATAACAAAATAATAATATTTAATAAAAAAAAATTAACATAAAAATTTAATTTAAATAAATTTTCTCTAGCTATAATTATTAAAACACAAACTCAAATTCTTAATAAAATTAAACCAAAAGATAATAAATCACAAGAATAATTATATCTCAAATTAACATAATTATTAATTCTTAAACTTAAATTTATAAATAAAAATATTAAAACAAATATAACTATTTGAACCATTCAAAACATATTTTGCATAAAACATAAAGGAATTATAAAAATAATTATAACTAAAAATTTTATCATTATAATAAATTAAATCTTTTAAAATAATCATTACCATGAGTACGAATTAAAGATACCAAAATAGATAAACCTAAAGCACCTTCACAAACTGAAAAAACTAAAAAAACTATTAATATATAAATTTCATAATTTATTATCAATAAATAATTTAATAAAAAAAAAAAAACTCTTAATACCATAAACTCTAAACTTAATAAAATAATTAATAAATGTTTATATTTAGAAACAAAAATTAAATTACCAATAATAAATATAATAATAATAATAACATACATATATTTAATTATCATTTGTTTTAAAAACTTTTTTAAGTTTTTATAGTTTAAAAAAAAACATTGGTCTTGTAAACCAAAATTAAGAATTTTCTTTAAAAACTTCAAAGAAAAAGAAAAATCTTTATCAATAATCTCCAAAATTATAATTTTACATTAAACTATTCTTTGAAATAACAAAAATATTTTTATCAAGATTAATGTTCATTACATCAATTATTATAATTTCTTTAAATCACCCTTTATCAATTGGTTTAATAATTTTATTCCAAACACTTTTAATATGTTTGTTATCAGGAATATTAATTAAAACTTATTGATTTTCATATATTTTATTTTTAACATTTTTAGGAGGATTGTTAGTTCTTTTTATTTATGTTTCAAGAATTGCATCTAATGAAATATTTAATTTATCACCACAAATTAAATTATTATTATTCATATCTTTTATATTAGTTAATTTCATTCAAATTTACTCATATATTAAAAATAATTTAAATTGAATAAATTTAAGAAATAATATTAGAGAAAATAATAATTTTTTTAATATTATATTCTTTAACAACGAAAATAAAATTAATTTAAATAAATTATATAATAATCATACTTATATAATTATAATAATATTAGTAATTTATTTATTTATTTCATTAGTAGCAATTGTCAAAATTACTAATATTTTTTACGGACCATTACGATCTATATAATTTTATAAAAATTAAAAAATTTTAAATTTTAACAAATAATTTTTACAAATGAAAAATTTTAACAATTTACGAAAAAATCACCCAATTATTAAAATTATTAACGGATCATTAATTGATTTACCAACTCCATCAAATATTTCTTCTTGATGAAATTTTGGATCTTTATTAGCATTATGTTTAATAATTCAAATCATTACAGGATTATTTTTAACAATATATTATACAGCTAATATTGAATTAGCTTTTTATAGAGTAAATTATATTTGCCGAAATGTAAATTATGGTTGATTAATTCGTACTTTACATGCAAATGGTGCTTCATTTTTTTTTATTTGCATTTATTTACATATTGGACGAGGAATTTATTATGAATCTTTTAATTTAAAATATACTTGAATAGTAGGTGTAATTATTTTATTTCTTTTAATAGCAACAGCATTTATAGGTTATGTTTTACCTTGAGGACAAATATCATTTTGAGGAGCTACAGTAATTACTAATTTATTATCTGCAATTCCTTATTTAGGAACAATATTAGTAAATTGAATTTGAGGGGGATTTGCAGTAGATAATGCTACACTAACCCGATTTTACACTTTCCATTTTTTATTACCATTTATTATTTTAATAATAACTATAATTCATTTACTTTTTTTACACCAAACTGGTTCAAATAATCCTTTAGGGATTAACAGAAACCTAGATAAAATTCCATTTCATCCATTTTTTACCTATAAAGATTTAATTGGATTTATTACATTAATATTTTTATTAATTATATTAACTTTAATTAACCCAAATATATTAGGAGACCCAGATAATTTTATTCCTGCAAATCCATTAGTAACACCAGTACATATTCAACCAGAATGATATTTTTTATTTGCTTATGCTATTTTACGATCAATCCCTAATAAATTAGGTGGTGTAATTGCATTAGTTATATCAATTTTAATTTTAATTATTTTACCATTCACATTTAACAAAAAAATCCAAGGAATTCAATTTTATCCATTAAATCAAATTTTATTCTGATTTTTTATTATAATAGTAATTTTACTAACATGAATTGGGGCTCGACCAGTCGAAGATCCTTACATTATTACCGGACAATTATTAACATTTTTCTATTTTATATATTTTATTATTAACCCATTATTAAATAAATATTGAGATATACTTATTTTTAATTAATTTTATTTAATAATTAATGAGCTTGTCAAAGCATTTGTTTTGAAAACTTAAGAAAGAATAATAAATTCTATTAATTTATATACTAAAATTAATAAAACTTATTTTTAAATTAAAAAAATTTTTAAACCTATGTAAAATAATAAAAAATTTAAAGAAACTGGTAAATATCTTTTTCAAGATAAATATATTAACTTATCATATCGATAACGAGGTAAAGTACCCCGAACTCAAATAAAAACAAATGAAATAAAAACCAATTTAAAATAAAAAAATAAAGTTATATTATAACCCCCTAAATAAACTAATACAAATAATATACTTATAAATAAAATTCTAGAATACTCAGCCAAAAAAATCAATGCAAATCCTCCTCTTCTATATTCTACATTAAAACCAGAAACTAATTCTCTTTCACCCTCTGCAAAATCAAAAGGAGTACGATTAGTTTCAGCTATTATTGATGAAATTCATATTAAACCTAATGGAAATATAATAAATAAAAATCAAACTATATTTTGATATTCACTAAATTTTACTAAATTAAAATCTATAATTAAAATAATACTAGATAAAAAAATTAAAGCTAAATTAACTTCATAAGAAATAGTTTGAGCTACTGAACGCAAACCACCTAATAAAGCATAATTAGAATTTGAAGATCAACCAGCAACTATAACAGTATAAACACCTAAACTAGTACAACAAAAAAAAAATAAAACCCCTAAATTAAAACTAACTAAATTAAAATAATAAGGAATTAATATTCAAATTATCAATGATAAAATAAAACCAATTACTGGAGAAAAATAATAAGAAAAATAATTTGAATAAATAGGAAAAGTTTGTTCTTTAGTAAATAATTTAATAGCATCAGAAAAAGGTTGTAAAATTCCAATTAAACCAACTTTATTAGGACCTTTTCGAATTTGAATATAACCTAAAACTTTACGCTCTAATAAAGTTAAAAATGCAACTCCAATTAAAACACCTAAAATTAAAATTAATAAACCAATTAAAATTATAATAATATCATTATTAAACAATACTATTTATATAATTTATAATTATATATTTATGATTTCTAAAATCAATACATTTTTCTGCCAAAATAGCAAAAAATAATATATTATAATAAATAAATTTTTTTATTTTATATTTATTTAAATTCAAATAAAATTAATTTAATTAAAATATTTGATCCTTTCGTACTAAAATATTTTATATTCATAAAAGATAGAAACCAACCTGGCTCACACCGGTTTGAACTCAGATCATGTAAGATTTTAATGATCGAACAGATCAAAAATTTTAAACTTTTGCATTTAAATTTTATCTTAATCCAACATCGAGGTCGCAAACTTTTCTTTTTATTTGAACTAAAAAAAAAAATTACGCTGTTATCCCTAAGGTAATTTAATCTTTTAATCAATACTACTGGATCAAAATATCACTTATTTATGTATATTTATAAAAAAAAGTTAAATTTATTTTTTTATCACCCCAACAAAATAAATAAAATTATAAAAATTTTACTTAAATAAATAATTTATTATAAATACATTTTATTTATCAAACTCTATAGGGTCTTCTCGTCTTTTTATTTTATTTTAACTTTTTAAATAAAAAATTAAATTTTATAAAATAATTAAGAGACAGTATATTTTTCATCCAATCTTTCATACAAGTCACCAATTAAGAGACTAATGATTATGCTACCTTTGTACAGTCAATATACTGCAGCCCTTTAATATAAATCAGTGGGCAGATTAGACTTTAAATAAATCCCAAAAAGACATGTTTTTGATAAACAAGTGAAAATAAATTTTGCCGAATTCCTTTTAATTAACTAAATTATATAATTTTTAATTTAAAATTAATTTTATTTTAATATACTAATTTTATCATTATTTTTAATTTAATAAAATTTTAAATTATATTTTCATAAAAAATTAAACTACATTTTAAATTTTTTTATTAAATGAAATTATTTATAATAAAATAAAATTTATTAACAATATAAATTATAAAATTTTCATAAAAAAAAAATAATTATTATAAAAATTTAATTTAAAGCTTATCCCTTAAAATATAAAATTTTAATTTTTTTTAAATTAATTAATTAATTTAAAAAAAAAATTAAAATTAAAAATTAAAATTTTTTCTGAAAAAACTAGATATCTTTTAAAACGAATAACATTTCATTTCAAAATAATTATTTAAAATAGTTATGCTACAATAACTTTTATAATTATTTAACTCTTTAAAATTCGAGAAATTAAAATAAATTAAAAATTTTTAATAAACTCTGATACACAAGATACATTAAATAAAAATTACTTTCAATAAAATAAAATTTCAACTATTTCAAAATTCATTAACATTACTAATTAACTATAAAAATAAAAATTTTTTCTTTAATTAATACTTTAACCCCCATTAAATTATTAAATTAAAATTATTTTTATTATATATTTAATTTATTAATTAATTATTTTCAAATTAATTAATATTATTAATATCTTTTCAATGTAAATGAAACACTTTAAAATCAAGCTCTAATTTGTCTTTCTAGAAACACTTTCCAGTACCTCTACTTTGTTACGACTTATTCCAATTTATTTATGAAAGCGACGGGCAATATGTACATATTTTAATTTTTAATCATTTTATTAAAATAAATAAAATTACATTTAAATCCACTTTCATTTAATTTTTACAAATTAAAATTCATTTAAATAAATTTATTGTAATCCATCATATTCTTAATTATAATCTGCATCTTGATTTGATTTAAATTTTAAATTATAATTTTAAAATATTATTAATTATTAAAAAATATTTTTTTAACAACGATATACAAAATAATAAAAATTAAGTAAATTTATTCGTGAATTATCAATTAATAAACAGATTCCTCTAAATAAACTAAAATACCGCCAAAATATTTAAGTTTCAATAAATAATTATATACTATTTTAGTATTAATAAATTTAAATTTTTTAATAATAGGGTATCTAATCCTAGTTTAAAATTAAAATTTACAAAATCATAAATTTTAAATATATAAAATTCAATAAAATTAAAATTTCACCTAATAATTTTAAATTTAAATTATAAATAAATTTTTAATTATTTAATAACTAATAAAATTTAATTTAATTTTTGTATAACCGCAACTGCTGGCACAAAATTTGTTAATAATTTCAATATTACTAAATCTTAATTTCTTAAATTTTTAATATTAATTACTACAAATAATAAATATTTTTTAAATAATTAATTATTAACACTAAAATTTATATGTAAAATAAACTTAAAATAAATTTTTTAAACTATATAAAATTTATTTATATTTAAATTATTTTATATAGATTTTTTTTTTTTTTTTTTTGTATTAATATATTTAATATATAATATATTAATAATTTAAATTATTAATTAAATTTAATAATATTTTGTTATTTTACATATAATTTATATTTAAATAAATTTTTTACTGATTAATTAATATTAATTATTAAAAATTTAATATTCTTTCTCTCTCTATTTCATAATATTCATATTAAATATTAAAATCATGATTAAACAGATAATATTAATCTAAATTACTATATATTTAAATTAATATATTTAATTATTTATTTTAATGATTAAATTATTTAATATATTTTAAAAATTAATATAATATTAAATTTTTAATATAATTTTAAATAATTAATTATTAATGTTAAAATTTTATAGAATAATAATCTAATAAAATTTACTAAAACCATTTTTAATAATTTTTATTATAATATTAAATAATAATAATA